CGCGTTCCGGATACTAGAATGAATATCCGACGAGGTAAAACCATCTGTATCAAGATGCCAGAACCGATTTCTGTAGTATCCATAGGATCAATTATAACAAGTCACACACTCATATTCCGGAAATACAGAAACAAAGAAATTCCACGGTCGAACTACCAAAAAATAGAATGGGCTAAAAACGACCTAAATGCTTCACTTTGTTTTGTATTGAAAAGCTATTTAGTAGTTCTTGTGAATCTAATTCATTGAAATTCCGTCCAGTAAAATGGAAGAATTATAAATCTCCAAAATAATAGATAGGAATATCGCAAATAGAGCCATTGCGATACCCATCAAAGGAGTAGTTCCCCAACCGGGAGCTACTTTACCATATTCCGAATTCAATGGTTTCAATAAATCCCCTATAATAGTTCGTCTTGGACCAGATCTAGAACTATCCTCAACGGTTTGTGTAGCCATAAATCCTATTTTGTATTCATTGAGAGCCGTTGACTTTGTATACCATTATATTGTAAATAAATGATCTTTTCATAGATCCGTTGTGGTCTTTAAATTATATTAAAATTATATAATAATGGAAACAGCAACCTTAGTTGCCATCTCTATATCTGGTTTACTTGTAAGTTTTACGGGGTACGCCTTATATACTGCTTTTGGGCAACCCTCTCAACAACTACGAGATCCATTCGAGGAACACGGAGACTAGTTGAAGTAATGAGCCTCCCAATATTGGGAGGCTCATTACTTCAATTGAGATAATAAAAAATCATTTCATCTTTTTAGTTGGAACTTTAGGCGGTTCCCGAAAAAAGATAGCGAAAAAGATTATTCCTAAAGTTGAGACTAAGAGGAATGTATAAACCAATGCTTCCATAGATTCGATTGTGGTTTACAATTATAGCTTCCATACCTGTTTATTTTAGATCGTCTCCCAGATAACTAAAGAGCAAGAGTCAAAGAAAAGGCAGCAATTCAAATCAAGATTTATCCGGTACCCTATTTATGTTAAACTCTGTTAAATCACAAAAAGAAAGGTGAAAAGTAAGAAATCAATCTTGTATCAGACTGCTTGTCTTTTTGTAGTTGGATCCCCAAGTTTTTGGAATGCTCCAAATTCTACTTGAGCATCCAAATCTGGGTCAATACCGGCAAAAACATCTCTGAACAAGGTTCTAGCACCATGCCAAATGTGTCCGAAGAAGAAGAGTAGAGCAAACGAAGCATGTCCAAAAGTAAACCAACCCCTTGGACTGCTACGAAAAACACCATCGGATTTCAAAGTAGCGCGATCTAATTCAAAAATTTCTCCCAATTGAGCACGTCTAGCATATTTTTTCACAGTAGCAGGATCACTATAACTGACTCCATTCAGTTCGCCGCCATAGAACTCCACAGTTACACCTACTTGTTCGACACTATACTTCGATTCTGCCCTTCGAAAAGGAACATCGGCTCTAACAATTCCATCCCCGTCTACCAAAACAACCGGAAATGTTTCAAAAAAAGTAGGCATACGACGTACAAAAAGTTCACGCCCTTCTTTATCTCTAAAGATAGGGTGTCCTAACCACCCAACAGCTATTCCATCCCCGTTGTCCATTGAGCCCGCTCTGAATAATCCCCCCTTTGCCGGATTATTGCCGATGTAATCATAAAAAGATAATTTTTCAGGAATTTTAGACCAAGCTTCTGATAAACTTTGATTTTCGGCTAGCCCAGCACCAACTCGTCGATATATTTCTTGCTGGAAGTATCCCTGATCCCATTGATAACGAGTGGGACCAAATAATTCAATCGGGGTAGTTGCTGAACCATACCACATAGTTCCAGCAACAACAAAAGCGGCAAAAAAAACAGCAGCGATACTACTGGAAAGGACGGTTTCAATATTTCCCATACGTAATCCTTTGTATAGACGTTGGGGCGGACGGACACTAAGATGGAATAGACCTGCTAATATGCCCAATGTCCCTGCTGCAATATGATGAGAGGCTATTCCTCCCGGAACAAAAGGATCAAAACCTTCCACACCCCACGCTGGATTTACAGATTGTACCCTTCCGGTTAGTCCATAAGGATCGGACACCCATATTCCAGGACCATACAACCCCGTTACATGAAATGCGCCAAACCCAAAACAAGCCAGTCCTGAAAGAAATAAATGAATTCCAAAAATCTTAGGTAAATCCAAAGAAGGTTTTCCCGTGCGTTCATCACAAAAAATTTCTAGATCCCAATACACCCAATGCCAAATAGCTGCCAAAAAGCACAAGCCAGAAAACACAATATGTGCACCGGCCACACCTTCGTAACTCCAAATACCCGGATTCGTTATAGTCCCTCCTGTGATACTCCAACCGCCCCATGAATTGGTTATTCCTAAACGAGTCATGAAAGGTATAACAAACATACCTTGTCTCCACATTGGATCAAGAACAGGGTCAGAGGGATCAAAAACCGCTAATTCATATAGAGCCATCGAACCGGCCCAACCAGCAACTAGAGCTGTATGCATTATATGGACAGAAAGCAAACGACCCGGATCATTCAATACGACAGTATGAACACGATACCAAGGCAAACCCATGGAAATACCCCTTTATCAACGAAAAATAGACACTATGTAACTTTATTGCATTGGAAAAAAACTATGTTATGGACCTCCCCTTTTCAGTAGATTATCTCGAGGAAAGGATTAAGATTTGTTCTATTATTTTAGTAATAATGGAAGAGTTCTGTTTGTAGGAACAAAAAGAAGCAGATCTATTCTATACCCGATAAGTACCAATACGCAATGGTAGGGGGGGCGGGATCCCGCTTTCATTTTCTATGAGTGAAAGCATCCATATTTGTTCATATCATTCAAAAGACCCATTCTTAAAAATTTTCTTCTTTCGTCATAGTCATATTCATTCTGTCTTCTTTTTTTTTTTTTTATGTTATGAACTTATTACATTTTTGGATAAACTATGATAAAGGCTAATCTTATTAAGACAATAAACCCATTTATACGCTTCCACATCAAAGTAAGATATAGTACTTAATTCTTTTTTTCTTTCTTTTAATGCCTATTGGTGTTCCAAAAGTACCTTTTCGAAGTCCTGGAGAGGAAGATGCATCTTGGGTTGACGTATAGTGCGACTTGTCAGATATATTGGGTCACATGGGATTCCCCCATTCTCTCCCCCGATCGAGATATCCTCTATTTCGCCCAAGAAAGATTGATTGAATTATCATATCAAAAATTTGGAGCGTGAAGTGCAATTATATTTATTTTGTTTTTTGGAGGGGGTATCCAAATTAAGATTATCAATTAGAATAATTTATGGTTTAGAATAATTTATAGTTGGCTCAATTGGACCAATAAAATGAAGTATCCAGGCTCCGTTTAGAAAAAACCCAATTAGTAATATATCTATGATTACTATGTTTATCATATTCTATTTAGAAACAGGAGCGATCTCAAACTGTTTAATCAATCGAGTAATATAATATAACGAATACATTGAATATTTGGCAGAAGACATGAAATAAATTAAAAAAAAAAAAGCCATAGCAAAAACACGTGGTATTGGGGCATTTGCCCTATATGTGCAAATAAAAATCGGGCCGATCTTTACTCGGAGTAGAGCATAAACCTAAAAAAATTGAAGAAGCCCATTCCGGAACAAGAAAATGACATCGTGATTTGGATTCGATCTCGATGAAACAATAAATCAATGAGAAGTTCGTTTGATAAGTTTAGTAGATTACTTTTATATATTTTTTTTATTTATAGGTAAAGTAAACAGACCAAAACTAATCTTTCTTGAAAAATACAAGAAAAAGCCCTTTGTTAGAAGTTGTTAGAAGTTAGAAGGAGCCCACTATGAAAAAAGAATGAGGGCTGTAATCTACACATTGATTCTTTTTTTTCGCGATTTTTGGTAAACCGTATGCATCAAAAGGTGCGCGTACGGTTCCTAAGGATACAATTTTATCCTAATCAACCGACTTTATCGAGAAAGATTACTTTTTTTAGGCCAAGAGGTTGATAGTGAGATCTCGAATCAACTTATTGGTCTTATGGTATATCTTAGTATAGAGGATGATATCAAAGATCTGTATTTGTTTATAAACTCTCCCGGAGGGTGGGTAATACCCGGAGTAGCTATTTATGATACTATGCAATTTGTACGACCAGATGTACAGACAATATGCATGGGATTAGCCGCTTCAATGGGATCTTTTATTCTAGTCGGAGGAGAAATTACCAAACGTCTAGCATTCCCTCATGCTCGGCGCCAATGAGTTTTGTATTTGAGAGAAAAAAGAAGACTATGCCTTCGCCATATGAAATATGACTATTAAGTAATAATAGCATGGCATTTTGAATTCGATATGAAAATTTTTTTTTTAATTTTTTTTTCAAAAACTATTAGATTATATATCGAAGGAGTAGTATGAGATAAGGGGCATTTCCGATTTTATCTGATCTATCGGAAATCTATTGCAGCGTCACAAACTTTTTTGTTTTCACGCCGGAAGGCTAATTATGTTATGAAAGAATACAAAAAAAAAGAAACTTTGGGATTGCTGAATAAAAGACTAAATAAATATATAAATAGAAAGCAACGGAGCCATCATAGTATTTTTTAACTACTCCAAAATAAAAGGAAGGATGGTTATTGGATTATTTACCGATCAGGGTCTGGTCTGATAGACCCTATATTTTCTGTTTCTTCGATGGGAGGTAAAAGCGAATTCCATTGTAGAGCCGTATGCAATGCGAAAAAGATGCCTGTACGGTTGTTCAATTCTATCTTGTTTTTCGTATTATTATTCTTTATTTTATTTCTTCTCTTTGATTTATCTTCGAGATAGAAGAACCATTTATTATGTTATATAATCAGGGTAATGATCCATCAACCTGCTAGTTCTTTTTATGAGGCACAAACGGGAGAATTTATCCTGGAAGCGGAAGAACTGCTGAAGTTACGCGAAACCATCACAAGGGTTTATGTACAAAGAACGGGCAAACCCTTATGGGTTGTATCCGAAGACATGGAAAGAGATGTTTTTATGTCAGCAACAGAAGCCCAAGCTCATGGAATTGTTGATGTTGTAGCGGTAGAATAAAAAATAGAAGGGATTTCGCGCAAATACGCAATATTAAATTTTATCTTCTTATATTTAATATATCTATTAATATAGAAGTAATGCCTAATCATCCGGTTAGGATCGATCTAAACCAACTCATTATGTATACGAGTCAACATGCCAACTATTAAACAACTTATTAGAAAGACAAGACAGCCAATCAGAAATGTCACGAAATCCCCCGCCCTTGGGGGATGCCCTCAGCGACGAGGAACATGTACTAGGGTGTATGTGTGACTCGTTCAGAGCATGGACTGGGACAAAAGAAAAGAACCAATTTTTCCAGTATCAGTGGTCAGTACCAATAAATAGGATAAAATGGAAGAACTCCATTCACTATCTAAAAAGGATCTATCATATCCTTCTATTTATTGTGTATCAAATTTTATGGTTTTTATTGGTGTAAATCCAATCGTCTCAATTTTCAATTTAAGATGAGAAAGAATTTCCCATTGGGAGCAAATGGTTATCCATTAAGCAGGGTAAATACTATTTAAATTAAAAGGCAGAAAGATTATGCCCTTACTCTTGCAACAACGGACTAACAGGGTCAGCTACACAGCTAATCTTCATAATTAAATATCGTTACTGTATAGGTGGATCTCGTTGTGAAAGACTGATTACTGGATAATTCATGGGTAGAGCCAAAGAGTGTGAACTGTACAAGTTAACAATAGCCTTGATTAAATGAAAGATAAGGGCTCCGGTGTATAGAGGGGACCTCGCCGTTTAAAAAGTAACCATAGAAACGATGGAACCCACGATTTTTTTATCCATTTAGATTTACTACTTTTTTTGTTTTTATTTAATATGCTTTTTTAATATCTAGTATCGCTATCAATACAATTTCTTATTTCGCGGTGAAATGCCTAGAAAAAAATAAAAAATCGTGGTCGGGAAGGTTATAGTAGCAAAAGCCATTGGAGTTTTTATTTTATACATTGGAAGAATCCGTTTTGTTAGTAATAAACTAGGAAAGGGAAAGGAATAACTGAAAGAAAGGAAATCAATTAGTTATTCATCGAAGTTTCATTTATTCAATGACCAGAATTAAACGAGGATATATAGCTCGGAGACGTAGAACAAAAATTCGTTTATTTGCATCAAGCTTTCGAGGGGCTCATTCAAGACTTACTAGAACTATTACTCAACAGAAAATAAGAGCTTTGTTTTCGGCTTATCGGGATAGAGGTAGGCAAAAGAGAGATTTTCGTCGTTTGTGGATCACTCGGATAAATGCAGTAATTCGCGGTAAAAGCGTATACTATAATTATAATAGATTAATACACAATCTATACAAGAGGCAGTTGCTTCTTAATCGTAAAATACTTGCGCAAATAGCTATATTAAATAGAAATTGTCTTTATATGATTTCCAATGAGATTATAAAATAAGTATATTGGAAGGAATTCATCGGAATGTTTTAAATTTAAAATGGAGTTCACTGGAGAATTAACTCCGGGAAGGTAGAATAGAAATTAGTATGATAAAATATATAAAATAGAATAATAAAGTCGTCAAAATGAACAAACAACACGTTCAATAAAAAAGAAAAAAAGATTGATTCTTTTTTTTCTTATGATACGACAATAAAATCTGGATTCGCAAATTTTTCGAACAAAATATCAATCCGCCTTTGAATTCGTATTGGAATTTTGCTTCAAATGAAGAGTAAGCCTATTTCTTTTTGATTCTAAGACCAGTAGTTCTAGTGGTCGACTCACCTCTTTCAAATTGTTTCTCATTATTAAGAAAAGGTAACAAAGATAAAATACGAGCTTGCTTTATAGCAATAGTAATTAATCGTTGTTGTTTTAAGTTTAATCTATTCACCCGTCTAGATAATATCTTTCCTTGTTCACTAATAAATCGACTAATTAAACTCATGTTTCTATAATCAATTCGATCCCCCGAGCCAATCGGGGGCAAACGCCTACGAAAAGATCGCTTGGATTTAAAATAGAGTCGCTTGGATTTATCCATGATTTGTTTATTCCTTATCCCGAAAATCCTATTTCAATGAGGGATTTTGTTTTGTTTATCTTTAAATATATAATATATATATAATATATGTCATTTTTAATCTTCCTTGGAAGGGTGACATACAAGCGATCGGATCGGTTCGATTTATTTCTTTATCTCCCCATGAATTGTATGTTTGTAACAAAAGGGACAGAATTTTCTCAATTCCAATCGACTAGGCGTATTATGTCGATTCTTTTGAGTAATATATCTGGAAATACCAATACTCATTGATTCCTTATTAGCACCATTTCGATTAGCACTATTTCGAGTACAATTGGTACATTCCAAAATAACGGTTACTCGAACGTCTTTACCCTTGGCCATGAACCTCCTTTGGATTTTTGATCCACCCAACTGTTCTATTTTTTCCGATCCAAACAGAAGAAAGGAACGAAAAAAAAATAGAAGTTGCTAACTCGAAATCAAATTCTGAAAGATTTCGTTGAAATCAAGATAGTAATAAAATAGTAAGAATAAGTAATACAATGATTTCTAACTACATTTATAATCCCAGTATAGTATTTAAATAGTATTTAATTTTTCATTTAAGTATTTTGTATGATATTGTTGACCTAGCCATCAATTTCCATTTACGTTCTCATTCTCTTATTAATTATAATTAATAAGAGAATTAAAATTAGAGTCCCGGCCCGAGTTCCGAGTTTTACTGAGGTTGAATCCACTTTTATTCTTTCTCTTTTCGAACTTATTCTAATTTTAAAAATTCTAAAATTAAAAGAAGGGAAGGGGAGGGATTAGTTACAGATATTTGATTATATCTCTAATTTTCTTTACCCCTTCCCATGTCAATAACTAGAATTAAAAAAAGGAGAATATCAACGCATCCGGGAATAAACGATTGATCTCTATCAATAGACCTGCTAAAGACCCGAACCATAGAGTACTTACTACCGGTGCCACGGACAGATATGTTTTTAGATCTCGCATTTAAAATCCTCCTTCTTTATTGTATTTATTGTAATTTGTAATACATATGTATATGTAGTTAATGATCACTTGTATTTGTATGCGGAATCCCTAATTCAAATTCAAATGTACAATGATCTAATTCAAATTGAAATGTACAATGATTCAGTAGCTATTCCTTTTATTAAAAAAAAATACGCCCTTTTATGTCCCAGCATTCCCGAAAAAATTATATTCATTTTTTTTAGCGGGTTTAATTATACGTTACGTATGTATATAAGTCTTTTATTATAATAAAATATATGTTATATGATATGAGATGAGATAAAAAAGAAGAAATGACAAGATAATTTTTGTATATGAATGGATAAAATAAAGATGTGGAAAACAATACAGGTATTCTCTACAATGACACTGTCGACCAATGGAAAGGGATGTAGCGCAGCTTGGTAGCGCGTTTGTTTTGGGTACAAAATGTCACGGGTTCAAATCCTGTCATCCCTACCTATTACTTATATTATGAGCCGTAACGAGGGATTAATTGAAATCGATTTTAATTGGGTATAATCAATCTTTAATTTTACAATATTCATATATTTTACAATATTCTATATATTACAATATTCTATATAATAGTAGATGCATGCAAAAATATATTAGGGTTACAAAATATTTATAAAGCGCTCTTAGTTCAGTTCGGTAGAACGTGGGTCTCCAAAACCCGATGTCGTAGGTTCAAATCCTACAGAGCGTGATTCCATTCTTGTTATTCTTAGGTCAAAATTAAAATTACAATGAAATAATTGAACAGCAATCTAAATTTCCCCCCCCCCTATGGATTAAAATTAAAACAAGTAGGAGGTCAATCAAAAAAAGAGATATTAATTAATCAAAGGTCCAACTGATCGCCACGTCTGTATTGTAAATATGCAGTTACAAATAATCCAGCCAAAGTAATAGGAATTAGACCTAAGACAATTCCAAATAGCAAAACTTCAATCATTTCATTTGTTTGAAAGGGGAAAGGGAGAGGTAATATCTATTCTTAACTATTTATTCGTATTGCACATGAATCTGAATGACTAAGAATTGGAAATTGACACGGTAAGAAACTATAGAATATATGGAATACCACAGAAATCTTTCTAGAAAGATTTCTTTTTTTTATGATTTTTTTATGAATTGTTCATTCAATAAATTTCAAATAAGTCGTATCTTGTTTAAACTGATAAATAGAACCGAAGTTATAGTTAAAACCGCTAGTAGAAAACCGAAATAACTAGTTATGGTAGGCATAAAGAGTCTAAATGAAATATGTTCTTTTTTATACATATGTTTATAAAGCACTTCCCTAAATTTCAATTTTGGTTTTGAAAGATACAAACAAGGATAAGCAAAAATACCAATTGAAAGAATAAGTTTAATTGAAAGTTTTTGATTCAGCAATTATTATCATAATAGACAGTAATAACAAAAATAGAGTGACATAGGTAATAAATCACCTCATCATCTGTGATATCTAATCATCCCGCGATTCCGAATCAACGGATTAGATTCATTGTGCAACTCTTAAAAACTAATATTACTATTAATATTACTATAATATTAGTATAGTTAATATAATATTAGTTTTTTTATAATTATAAATAAGAAAAAAAATAATAAAAAACTGTGTTGGGTAACTTCATTCTATTATTGTATCGAATATCTCGTGTATTTTCGAACCAAGAATGACCTTATAGTATAATGCCTTTTACTTTATTACTTTCCTTTTTTTTTACTTTAATTTGAACTCATTAGATTCAGCAGTAGGTTCATTCACATAATATCTCGAATGAGAAGAAAAAGAGTTTCGAACCATTAGATCCTGCAAAACTAGGTTATACATTTTGTCTTTACATATTTCAAA